TTGTCATGTATATGAGTATCACCACCTCCAGCCAAGCCATACCATGATTTATACAATTTCCAGCTTCCTATAAAGGAAAAACACTAATTCATTCTACATGTTCATTCTACATGTGTTCGACAGAGGGATATCTCAATAACCAAAATCACTCTAGATTACCTACTGCCTACATAAAGTTGACCTCATAGCGGAGGCTTTTGTGGAAAGTTTTAGAGGTGTGTAAGCATCGGCCAGGTATTACCCTATAGAGTCAATTAATAGAAGAGTCAATTAATAGATTAACTAGTTTTACAAGTGAACTAGACAACTACGGTGGATTAATAACATAAAACTATGAAATAATGGATGTTTAGTCTCTACTTGATGTGGTCGGATTGAGAAAGCAAGAAGATAAGGTGTGTAGCCGGTATAACCATGGGCGTCCGATCTGATATCTCACTTCACGCTTCCAAGCAAGCCCACTCCGCCCAATATCAAGCAAACGTCATGTCCAAGCCGAAAGACCTCCCTAAAGTAGGTCTCGGTCGTTCCCACTGGTAACCCTAACACAGCGCCATCTCATGGAAAACAACCAGCTCCATTTTCAGAATCCAAGCTTCCCCTTCCTTCGCTCCCCCCATTTATTTTACTGGTTTATGGAAAAAGGAAACCACAAATGCAGGTTATTTTTATATAAAAATCTCCGTTGACAATAATGTTCTTGATTTGAATTTGTGGTACTTGTTGGCAATTAAACGATGTTTCTTACATCTGAGGTATCCTAAATGCGGGCTAGATATGCTGACCGATTTCTGGTCTGTCTCATGATCACTATTCAGAGGAAGGAGAGAAAAATTTGCATTTTTCTCATAATGTCACGAACAAGGAAAAGGTTATTGCAAAATTATAGCTCAGGAAAGAGCACGTAACTAAAAACCTCTCCTTATCCAGAAAGCGTAAGGGCTTTGACTTAATTAAGTCCATACTAAGTGTGGAAGGTGAGTGTCGAGCTGGCCGGATCTGTAAGACATCATCCTGGAGAGGTGCGAGGAGGTTTATTTCTTTTTAGGAGGAGAGAGAGAGAAAAAGGGCCTGTAGAGAGGAATAGTGTAGGGGGAGTAGTGGGTGCACTGGCTTGGGGTAGGAAAGGACGTTAGGCTAGTGCCAGTGGGGTACGTAAACGAGGACAGATCACATGGTTTTGTACTGGTCAGTTTTGAGCTGTCGAGTGACGATTGCTCTATCTCTTAAGAAAGGGGAGGGAGTACTCTCTGACGGATTCGCTCTATTATTGCTCCCTATTCTTGAAGGAGTGATCGGGATTAAGCCGCGTGGCGATACTCGCGAAAAAGAAAGTCCTATTCGCTGTTTGGGGTGGGCCTTTCGTACTCAAATCCGTACGGGGAAAGGGCACAAAATCTAGTGGATGGGGTTCCATATTCACGAAAAGCCAGGTTTGAACCATGTTACGGAATCAAGACAAGAATTATTACTAATAATAAGAAAGGCCTTAAGCATAATACATAATAACATAATATAAGGGCCTCCAACGCCTATAAATAGAAGCTTCTTTCTCTATTTGGCAAACCAAAGGGAGATGGATCCAGCTACCGTATCAAGACTTTATCAAATAGATCAAGCAATCCAACGCGTGGCGAACGCCAAGCTCCAGCAGGAGGAACTTCTGGGTCTCTTCTGGGAGCACATGCCTCCCATAGATCCTGAAGAAATTGCGAAAAGGATGCTAGCAATTCGGGATAGCATTCGTGAGCTTGATGAAAGGAAGAGGGAGCTGCTTGAAGAAAGGGACGCGCTCATTGTGCAGGGGGCCCAGAACAACCGTAGGGGAAATCAAAACTAGAAGATCTCTAAGATTTAAATAAGTAGTCTTGCAAGGCTTTCTTTGTTATTTTTCATGTTGTTCTACGTCTTTAATATGTTTTTATTTTAGTTAACTTTCTAATGTAGTCTTTAGTTGTTTGGCTCCTTTGTTTATGCGTGCACAAGTGGGCGTACTTCCCATGTATGTAACGGCTATTAATTAATTAATTATTAATGAATAAAAAGTTATCGTCTGCTTGGGCTTCCATGCCTCGCCGACTTTTAAGAAAAATTCCCTTTTCTTTATCAAGCTATCGATTGAACTCTTTGCTAGAAGCTCTCTTTCTAGCCAAGTGAGTGGATTAATCACGTAATAATAATCTTAGCATACCAAGGGGCTGGCCTGAGCTACTTAATCGATCCAGGCGAGAACCGAGCTAACCTTTAAAGCTCGCGAAGCTTCGCTTCCCTCCCCTTCCCTTATTAAGTATTAAGGTATTAAGTTTAAATATTAAGTGGAAAATAGTAGTCGGCATTCTATAAGTGACTTGCAGAGTCTACGAAGCTTTGCTTCTTGTAGTCGACCTGTAATGCCTTCCTTCATTTCATTTGCTTGCCCCCTTCCAGCTCAGAATGCCCAATACTTATTATTATCTATTATTATATAGTGCTAGAAGCTAACTGCCAGAAGCGCACCCTTCGGGTGTCGCTTCCAGCGCAGGAGGCCAAGCATTCTGCCGGACGTCCCGACCCGTGAGCCCTGTTCACCTTAGGTACTTCAGTAGTACGACAAGTTATATTACTACTTATTACAACTATTATTAGTACTATTTTTTTACTACTTATTACAACTAGTATTAGTAACTATTAGTAACTTATTACAACTAGTATTAGTACTATTATTAGTATTATACTTATATACTTACTATTTATATTTAGTATATAAATGTAAATAAATATAATTAATATAATTAAATATAATAAAATATAATAAAAAAATAGAATTATAAAAAAAAAAAATATTAATTTAATATATTATTAATAGCTGTAGAATATTAAGTAGCTAATATTAAGTAGCTGTAGAACAGAAAGTAGCTGTAGAACAGAATGCCGTTCGCCTTTACTTTATGAGTAGTACTTAAGTAGCTAACTTCCCAAAGGTGAACAGCCCCCTGTTCTTTATATTCTAGTTGTAAGGGGCTTCCTCAGAAAAAAAGGAAGGAGGCATTCGAAAGGCCGCCCACTATATCATAATCATAAGGCATTGTGGTGTAAAACCGACGACTACACGGCTCTATACACTAAGTCATGAGTGATATCGAAGCCAAGCCGACGTCTATAGGTATAGGGGAAGGGACGAAAGCCCGACGAAAGCCTATGCTACAGTAAAAAGTACGTTAAGGTTACAAAGTAACACTTAACCTAGCCGTATACAAATACAAAGGGAAAGGCGTAAGTACGGACTAAGGTCAGCTGTGGATATAGACTAGGCGAAGTCTTAAACTATGGACCGAGACTACACTAAGGAACAAGGAAGCTTGACTCAGCAAAGAAGTCAAGGAACGAAGCTGCTTCTCTAATAGCCCCCGGAGGGGCAAAAGCTTTTTGAAAAGGGCTTGTAAATTCATTTTTTTATATTAAGAGAGAGGGACTTCAAGTTCTTAGGAAGAGCCGTACGAGGCAGCTCACGTACGGTTCTCGGGAGCCGAGCCAGCACAGGGGCTTAGGTCAACACTTATATAATAGCCAGTCATCAATTGGAAGCGGGCAAGATGGTGATAAATTGCGATTGGCCTAAACCTTCGACTAGCCACTTTTATTGCGACCTGCCCATACATATGTTCACACAGCGAAGAAACGCCGAATGGAAGGAAGGGGGCAGTCCGCTAGCTGTTTCTTGGCCGCGCCCCCCTGCTTATAGATACGAGATACTTGATCTAAATTTTAAATTTTTAATAAATTTTTAAATAGGGAATTGCGTACCATTAGCCGATATACGTATAGGAACATGGGTACATGATATTGAATGTCATCCAGCTGGAGCCGCAAGAACTTTTACTAAAATAATGAAGTGAAAAGAATTACTCCCTTCTTAGGAATCAGTAAATCCTATAAATGATTGTTATGATGTATCGTGGAAATTCTGTCAAAGGGACGAATCAACAAATTTTCTCTGGTGAAACAAAATATCTCTCATTTTCGCCTCGAATAGATTTTTTTTTTTTGTTTTCAAAGGAATCTTATTATGTTGTTTTGAAGGGTGCACTAATCCTTTGAACCCGGTCCCGACAGGTATCATCCCCCCCAAAACAACGTTCTCTTTCAGACCTTTCAACCAATCGATACGCCCCCGGAGAGCTGCCTTTGCTAAAACTCGAGCAGTTTCTTGAAAACTTGCTTCAGATATGAAACTTTGGGTATTGAGAGATGCTCTTGTTATTCCCAATAAGATGGCTCGGTAACAGATCGCTTCTTCCAAAGCGCGTCCCGTTCGTTCTGCTCGTAACAATCCGATTAGTTCTCCGGGTGAAAAAACATTAGGCATTCTGTCTTCTGAAACCAATACTTTTGATGTTATTTGCCGTACAATAATTTCTATATGCCTATTATGAATCCGCACCCCCTGGGATCGATAAATCTTTTGGATCTTATTGACCAAAGAGATACGACTTTGCACTATAGTTAGCTCAGCACTAATGAAGAATCCCCAAGGAATTCCAAGAATTCTTGTTATACATTCGTTCCAACCCTCAATCCTCTTTTCTAGATTCATCGATATTGAATGGATCGAGCGCACTTCTAACACTTGTTCCACTTTTGGAAGACCCTGCGTTATGTCCCCAGATCTCGACTTTTCATATATAAATGTAACTAATGTATCTCCTTCATAAAGGATTTCACCATAATCACCATGAACGGTTGCTCCCGGGGTGGCCAAATAAGGCTTAGCTGATCGTATTACTACGGAATCGGCTTGAACAAAGATAACTTGACCCGATTTTAGGTGTGGTCCGGTTTTGGCTATACACACATTTTCACAAATAAACTGTCCAAGGCTAATTATTGTAGCCGTCTCTTCACAATAATTGTGACGGAGAAAATACCAATTCAAATTGAATGGATTGAAAATAATCTTACTGCATGGGTCGGGATTATAAAATTTCCCACTTTCACTTTCATCCATTGAATAATATTTAATT